TTGTGAGGATCAATCAAATAAGGTTTTCCTTATAAAAGGATTCTATAAAAGCAATGATAAATAGATACGAATAGAGCAAGAAAAGAAGGAAATAAAAAAACATAGTATAGAAAGGATATCCAAAATTATATAGAAATCACTATCCTACCCTTAGTTTTTATTTCCTTAATTTAATTGAATTTCGTTTGATTAGGGCAAAGTTCCTTAAAAACCTCTGCCTTTTTTAAAATATCCTGAACAGTTCCTGTAGGCTGAGCGCCTTTTTCAAGGAAATAGAGAATAGCGGGAACGTTTAAATAAGTTTGATTCTTGATCGGATCATAAAAACCCACTTTCCGAAGATCTCTTCCTTCTCTTCGGGATCGAACATCAATTGCAACGATTCGATAGACGGCTCATCGGGATAGATGTAGATGAAAAAGAACCCCCCCCCTAGAACCGTATAGGAAGTTTTCTCCTCGTACGGCTCGAGAAAAAATGATTCGAAGGTTTGTCTATGGATAAAATTAGAATAAATAGTAAAGGAATCCGTAAAAGAAATTAGCCTATAATTTAACTCATAGTCATTTTGATTTAGCTTCCTTCCTGAAAAAGAAAAAATCATTTGTACTCATAACTCAAGTTGAATAATTCTCAAATATCTTAAAGAAAAATCTTTAAGATATTTTTTTATTGAGTGGTCTTTAACCCCCCCTTTTGTCTCGTTTAAAATCTATTTGGATTCTTTATTCGGATCCGTGAGACAATTGAAGTGGTGTTTCCTTGTTCTGGGATCCTTTATCTTTGTTTTAAATCATTGGGTTTAGACATTACTTCGGTGCTTCTTAATCCTTTCAAAATGGTAGCAACATACCCCTTTTGTGATTTCTTTCTATCAAAGAATCATACCGACGGTTGATTCGCGCGCGATACACTGTGGATCGAAAAAGTTTTAGCCGGTTCAACAAATTTTTTTGAATTGAAAATTTGCTCGAATCGGATCCTTTCGATTTCTATATCGAAGATTACTTACGAAGTTGTTCCAATTTATTGATTGGCATTAACCCTAGATCGTTGCCCCTGAGAAATTAATCAATACTTTCTACTCGAGCTCCATCATGAACTATTTACATTACAACCCAATAAAAAAAGAAGGGTTCTAGTAGAATAGAACAAACGACGTCGAGCCAAGAGCACCTTCATTCCTATATAAAATGGTGGATGTAAGAATAAGAATCCACACCGGATCGTGTCCTTCAAGTCGCACGTTGCTTTCTACCACATCGTTTTAAACGAAGTTTTACCATAACATTCCTCTAATTTGGAACCAGTATGGAATTGATTCAATTATGGAATCATGAATAGTCATTGGTTCAGTCGGTACAGAGACATAGTAATTTATATTTTTTATTATCTACATAGATAATAAAGATTTTTCTGAAGAAATCTTAGCAAGACCCCGGCTTTTTTTGTATGAATGGAACATTTTTCTATAAATCTCTATCTAAAAAAAATATCTAACAGAAATATCCAGAAATCTAAATATAGAAATAACATAACTAACAGAAATAACACGAATAAATAAATTCTGTTTGACTCTGCCTCTTCAAGTGACTCAATAAGATAGACTGACCCATTTCCAACTTCCCAAAGATTCAACCCATAAGGAATCATTACAAATCTTGGTAATTGAAAAAGTTTCCTACTTCTACATCATTATTTGAGTCAAGTTTTACAGTAAAGACTACATTTGATTATCATAAGAAAGATAAATCTCTGTTTCTTTTCGAATCGAATTGTCAATGATTTAAAGCAAATAAGCTAAATAGATCGAACAATAAAAATAAAAATCATTGTTAAATATTTAAATTTTAATATTTTAGGGATGCAAATTATTTTTCACAAAAATAGAAAGACTATTGTCACTGAAATAGGATAACAATACATACCTATAGGCTAAGGACTTCCTCGTTTTATATGTATTTTCATATTTTGTTTAACCTGAGGTTAAGTAATCTTTCTGCAACTGTGATCTATGTCCCATCTTATCTGGATCACAAAAGGATTCGGTTACATTTGCATGTCATTTGAACTCGATTTAGTTCAGTTTGTGAAAAACTGAGATATGATTCCGAAAAGAATCATTCAAAATCAGAAAAGAAAGAAGAATCATATTCTATCCAATATTAGACCTTGAAACATAACCTTGTTGAACAAAAAAGCTGTATTCGGATACAATGGATATGCTCTGGGACGGAAGGATTCGAACCTCCGAATAGCGGGACCAAAACCCGTTGCCTTACCACTTGGCTACGCCCCATTTCTATTTTTATTGGACACTAATACTAATAAAGAATAATATTGGTATTAAGTGTTCGTCAATTCCAGTCCAACTATCTATAGAAAATCTTTATTCTTTATAGAATATATTCTAGATTCGTGCTAGGATTTTGACATGTGTATATCTAGAATTCAACTGAATTTATTGATCATTAGATATAATTCAATTAAGATATTGTATGAAAGTATGATTTCTTCTATTCTCCTTTGAGAATTGGAGGATTTTTGATTGGGCGGAAAAAGAAGGATTTTTTTGTCTACCTTACTTTCTTCATTTTTCCTTATATGAATAACTCAATCAAAATGCAATTATCTCGACGAACAAAATGTCTGTTATGCTTAATATCTTTAGTTTGATCTGTCTTAATTCTGCCCTTTATCCGAGTAGTCTTTTCTTCGCCAAATTGCCCGAAGCCTATGCTTTTTTGAATCCAATCGTAGATGTTATGCCAGTCATACCCCTGTTCTTTTTTCTTTTAGCCTTTGTTTGGCAAGCTGCTGTAAGTTTTCGATAAGATCTTTAATACTATCCTAGAAAATTCATGATTTATTCAAGAAAAATTATAACAATTGATAACATCAAATAAGTCTGACAGTATGAACCTTCGATTCAAACATTGAAATTCTTGGATAGCCGCGAGAAATCCGGCTCGCCCCATTTCCCCATTCTAACCCTTTTTCCGGCGAAAGACCTTATTAGGTTAGGGTCCCCTACAATATCTAATTGTGGGTATGAAAGTGATTTGTGGTAATCAAAGACTCTTATTACAAATTTCAACTTCATTTGAATTTCTGAACATTCTTTTCTATTTCTAGAATTCATTTCTTGGTGTCAAAATAGGATATGTGATATAAAAATGGAGGATCTATTATCTTTTCTCGTTTTTCTTTTTCAAAAAATGATCTTGGAGGTTGTGTAATGCTTACTCTCAAACTTTTCGTTTACACAGTAGTAATATTCTTTGTTTCTCTCTTCATCTTTGGATTCCTATCCAATGATCCAGGACGTAATCCTGGACGTGAAGAATAAAAGAAAAATTTCGTTTTTCTTGCTTGATTTTCCAATTTTCTTAAGATTTTATTTTCTCTATTCCACACGTTTAACTAGGAAAAAAATAAAAAGAAAAAAATAAAAAGTCATCAACGGAAACGGAAAGAGAGGGATTCGAACCCTCGGTACGAATAACTCGTACAACGGATTAGCAATCCGCCGCTTTCGTCCACTCAGCCATCTCTCCCAATTGAAAAAGATAATTACTATGTTACATTACACATCAAGTAAGGATTAAAGAAAGTATTTCTTTCACATTCTTTATCGTTATTATATAATTAGCAATTCCATTTAGATGCTCGAAAGATCCAAATAGAAAGATAAATAAAGAAGACCTCCTTGCTTTTATTTTGTTCGAAGTGCCTTTTGGGCCTGGCCCGGTCAATACCCAGCCGGGCCTTTTTTTTTCCAACGAATTCCCTTTATTTATAGGCAACATACTAGAAATAAGATACCCAATTTGGTATCTGTGTAACAATTTCCGTTCTGGGGTTTACATATACTTCTAATTTTTGTTATAATGGAAATGGAGAAGGATTTTTGATTCAAAAGAATCAATACTGATTAAGTATGTATCAATTTGTATTTTATTATGTCATTAGGCAAACCAAATTTTAGATTCAAATCCAAGAATCATTCAGGAATTCTCAGTCAACGAATAGTTAATGGTTCCCATTTGTCATAAATTTTGGCTTTTTTGAATGAAAATATACATTTGATTTTTCAATAGAAAAGTGAGGGGAAGTTTTTCGGCATTGTGTGTTTTGAGATACTATACAATCAATCGAAGGGGTGGATCAAATACAATCAAAAGGGGAAAAAGGGTTTCTTTTCTAATTTTTCTAAATTTAGAAAAAGGATTAAAAAAAGGATGCAAGATGCAAGTACAATAAACTAAAGTTTAGTAATCCAACCCAAAAAGGGAAAATTTTCTCCTATTGTGTATCGTTTTGGCGGCATGGCCGAGTGGTAAGGCGGGGGACTGCAAATCCTTTTTCCCCAGTTCAAATCCGGGTGCCGCCTCATCAACAAAAGAATCGAAATCTCTTATTCTGTTCTGCTGATATAACTCACCCAAATTTTCCTCAGCAGAACAGAATAAGGGGACTGTTGATACTTGGTTGATTCTAAACATCTGTTCTGGGGATTTTGTAAAAGATTGGAAATCTTTGAATCTAAAATTCAAAGAAAGATTATAATGGTCGAAGCAAGACTTCCCGATTCCCTTCTACTGCTAATGTAATGTCTACTGATGAATTCCATTGGATAGCCGGCGGATAATTCAACTACTAGTTGTGGAAAGTCCTTTCTATACTGTAATCTACATATATAGACTCGCTAGAATCTCTGAGTGTTCAGGCATTCAATCACTATTAGATTGAGATTGGATGGATAATTTACTTTTTTATAGAAAAAGTATAGAAAAAGTGCAAAAAACAAAAAAATAATAAGTTTTTTTTTTTTTGAAACCCCTCGTCAAGAGTATAATATACTATCTCCCAACTGCTTCAGAGAGACAATCGGGAAAGGGTACGGATTAGATCAAATAGGAAATAAAAGTATGTAATAGATAGCAATTTATCTATTTTTACTTATTAAGGGCAACAAAAAAAGGAATGGGCCCTCTTATTTTATTACTACATGTTCCATTAGTAACATTCCTTTGTGGTGTCATTGTGTATTTTACTTGTGTTTAGTCTTTCCCGATTAGAAATCATATAGGAATTTTTTAGAAATGGATTTATTTGATTGGTTCATCAATAGTGTTCGGCCAGAATCCCTTTTTGACTCTGGACCATTGATTCTACTATTATTAGTATTAGTGAACAATAATGGAATAATTCTATCATAGAGATAAGGGACATAATTCACATGGATATAGTAAGTCTCGCTTGGGCTGCTTTAATGGTAGTCTTTACATTTTCCCTTTCACTCGTAGTATGGGGAAGAAGTGGACTTTAGAAGCACTCCTAATTTAGTTGAGGAATGAAACGGTATCAATTGTTTTATAGATCGTTCTGCAACGCATTTTTTTATTTGAATTTTTTTATTTGAATTGAAATTGAAATAATTTTCAAATAAAAATATCTTCATTTCGAAATTCCATTGGATTCTAGTGGAGAAATGTATTCTATAACAGTAAAACGATTATTTCAGATTGATCGGAATAAATAGATGTATCAAAGAAATAGAATTGGGTCCTACGTCAATTCCATATATGGAATTAATAACTACATATATTGAAGATAGAAGCTAATATAGTATACCAACTTTATTAGAAAGTCAAGTACAACTTTATACACTACAATAACACTAATAGAGAGTATGGTAAGTAAGAAAGAAATTTCTTTCTTACTTACCATACTCTCGGATCTCATAGAATACCGCCGATTATAGCCCGTTGATTTCATTTAAGACGCAAAAATAGAATCCTTTTCATTTGATTTCTTCAACTATTGATAAGAACTCAGAAGTCAAGTTTCATTTAAAGTAATTAATCATTTTGACTGACTGTTTTTACGTAAATGATAAGTAGAAAAGCAGTAGGAACTAAAATGAACAGTGCAGTAGCAATAAATGCAAGAATATTTACTTCCATAATCTCATCGTTTTTTTTATTTCACAATAACTCGGGATTTAATCCCATAGAGATGATAAATCTTTCACCTGTAAATTCAATGAATGCATTACCTATCGATGATCTTGAATCGGATCAATATCATGAATAACAATATCTGAGCTATTAAATTAATTCGTCGTCGAGAATTGAATAGTATAACATACGAAGATCTTTTATCCATACCGAATCCAAGATTGGATTCCCGGCCCAATCCAAAATTCCTTTATTTATCCTTCTTTTCTGTTCTTTCTTTTCTATAACCTACCTTAGGTCTTCCTTGTAGAACCATCAAATGAAGTATCATCTAACCACCCGTCCGTTTCCATTAACTACAAAACCCCACCAAACAATACAAGCGAAGTGGAAAAAGAGAGGAATTAGGTTCTAAACGCCGTTTTTTTAATGATCCAATTTTCTTTGGAAGACAAAGAAGTATGATAAAGATGAGTCGCGGGAGAAAAGATGGAATATTCTATCAACTTCACTATTTTAGTTATTTTCATTTTAGTTTAGGGTTTGTTCTTTCTTCGACAGAATCCTGGGGGGAAACCCCTTCGGAATTAAGCTCCCTTCTTTCACAGAAAATGGAGAGGCGAATTGATGTACTTATTGGATCCGTCGGGACTGACGGGGCTCGAACCCGCAACGGCCGCCTTGACAGGGCGGTGCTCTTCCTATTGAACTACAATCCCAGGGAAATAAGAAGGGATCTAGCAGAAAATTTGGATTCTTTTTTATTCCCTCGTATCAGGTATTTCTTAAGAACAAGAGGTTTCTACCATCTGATGGTAGATTGGCGAATTGTTGGGCCGAGCTGGATTTGAACCAGCGTAGACATATTGCCAACGAATTTACAGTCCGTCCCCATTAACCACTCGGGCATCGACCCAACGCCTAATTCATTTTAGACGTTCCATAATCAACTTCCTTTGGTACTACCCCACCCCCAGGGGGACTTGAACCCTCGTTGCCTCCTTGAAAGAGAGAAGTCTTAAAACCGCTAGACGATAGGGGCCTATATGAGGCCTCCTTTAAACTTGAATATGAATCAAACCGAAAAACACGAGAACTTTCTTTCTTCTTTCCTTTCTTTCTTCTTTCATGGAATGAAGAAGCACGGAATTTAGAATACGTGACCAACACACTATCCGTTCCACTCGAATTATTGTGGAGGGCCCACCAATTGTCAATAAATTATCTTGCTTCAATTTTCATTGAATAGAAATTGTCTTTTGATAGAGCACAACCCGTGAATAGGAGGGCAATAAAAGAGAAGACGGATATTTAGCATTATTAACTTACATATAGTATTATAATAATTCGACGAAAAAATAGGTAATTTGCGAAGCATTTTTTGACCAATGGAATCCATATTCATATTAATAAATTAATTATAAGGGGGTAAGTGTTAAAAAACAACTCTATATTGTTTCTGATTTTTATTTCTTTCTCTCAGCGAAAAGATGAAATGAAGAATCCCTTTAGTTTTCTGGTATTTAAGTAGATTGGA